AATTCTTTCTTCCACGAATTTAGGCAAGAGGAATAAAAGGTATTTCATTGTTACCTTCTTTTTTATTTTTTTTCTTTTTTTTTCTATATAATATATAGATATAGAAATTTCTTTTTGATTTTTATAATATACATAGATATATGTACTATATATATATACTTACTTAGATATGTTTAGTAGAATTATATATGAGTATAATTCTACATGAATTCTAAAAAATATCTTTATAACATCGAACCAAAATGTTAATATAAAAAAACTTAACAGGTACAAATATTAAATTGAGGTACCCATTCTATGACAATTCTCAGCAACTTACCTTCTGTTTTTGTGCCTTTAGTGGGCCTAGTATTTCCGGCAATTGCAATGGCTTCGTTATTTATTCATGTTCAAAAAAACAAGATTTTTTAGATACGGGCAATAGGGACAAATCTCATCTATTCTTTTTTTCGATCTATAAGAAATTCGATGAATTACTCCCCAAGGTTTCCATCAGAATAGTACTAGTTGATGAGCGTTACTTCGGGAAACCAAAAAAGAAAACTCAAATTCATTTGGGTTATTGTTATTCTCCCAATTCCAATAAAATACAACTGGATCTAGTATGGGTTGGCGATCAGAACGTATATGGATAGAACTTAGAACAGGGTCTCGAAAAACAAGTAATTTCTGTTGGGCCCTTATCCTTTTTTTAGGTTCATTAGGGTTCTTATTGGTTGGAACTTCCAGTTATCTCGGTAGAAATTGGATACCTTTATTTCCGTTTCAGCAAATGTTTTTTTTTCCACAAGGGATCGTGATGTCGTTCTATGGAATCGCGGGTCTCTTTATTAGCTTCTATTTGTGGTGTACAATTTCGTGGAGTGTAGGTAGTGGTTATGATCGATTCGATAGAAAACAAGGAATAGTGTGTATTTTTCGCTGGGGATTTCCGGGAAAAAATCGTCGTATTTTTCTCCGATTCCTTATGAAAGACATTCAGTCTATCAGAATAGAAGTTAAAGAAGGTATTTATACTCGTCGTGTCCTTTATATGGAAATCGGAGGACAGGGGTCCATTCCCTTGACTCGTACTGATGAGAATTTGACTCCACGAGAAATGGAACAAAAAGCGGCGGAATTGGCTTCTTTTTTACGTGTACCAATTGAAGGATTTTGAAAAAGAAAAAGAAGAATGAATACTTTTTTAAAATTTTTAAAAAACAGAAAAAATTCAAGAATTTTTTTTTTCGAAATATTTGATATTTTGATAGATGATAGAAAGGGCATTCTTTCGTTTCGAAATCTGACTAAAATATTCATTACTTGAAGTGGCCCTCCTTCGTGCATTCATCGAAAGCACTAATTGCTTCGAATTTTATCAATGGATATCTTTGGAAACAATACAATAACAATACAATATTTTTTTTTTCCTTCATTCGAATTGGAAGTGGACTGTTTTCTTTCTATTTCTTATTCTATTTCTGTATTCTTTCTAAATTCAAGAACTAACTCCCGAATCACAAATAAAAAACGGAGGAATAGATTTCTCTAGGATTTGTGATAGAACTTAGACTTGATAGAAATATTAATAGAGTTAACGAATGAGGTGAAGGTGAATTCATTAAAGACGAAAAATGAAAAATGGCAAAAAAGAAAGCATTGATTCCTCTTCTTTATCTTACATCTATAGTATTTTTGCCCTGGTGGATCTCTTTTTTCTCATTTAAGAAAAGTCTGGAATCTTGGGTTACTAATTCGTGGAATACTTGGCAATCCGAAATTTTCTTGACTGATATTCAAGAAAAGAGTATCCTACAAAAATTCATAGAATTGGAGGAATTGTTCCTCTTGGATGAAATGATAAAGGAATACCCGGAAACACGTTTACAAAACCTTCGTATCGGAATCTACAAAGAAATGGTCCAATTGATCAAGACGCACAATCAGGATTGTATCCATACGATTTTGCACTTCTCGACAAATATAATCTGTTTCGTTATGCTAAGTGGTTATTCTATTATAGGTAATCAAGAACTTATTATTCTTAACTCTTGGGTTCAAGAATTCGTATATAACTTAAGCGACACAATAAAAGCTTTTTCTATTCTTTTATTAACTGATTTATGTATAGGATTTCATTCGCCTCATGGTTGGGAACTAATGATTGGTTCTGTCTATAAAGATTTTGGATTTGCTCATAATGAACAAATTCTATCCGGTCTTGTTTCCACTTTTCCAGTCATTCTAGATACCATTTTTAAATATTGGATTTTCCGTTATTTAAATCGTGTATCTCCGTCACTTGTAGTGATTTATCATTCAATGAATGACTGAAAAAATGATCTCCCGATCCCATTATAACATACTTTGTACAAAAGCTAAACATTCAAAATTTTACTTATTATTTTATTCTTATTTTTCTTTCTACCCGGATTCTTCCTAATATTCCAGTAAAGTTATTTCAGTAAATAGCAGAATCGTGGATAGGGAACCGTACGAGTGACCTACCAAATTTTAT